GGAACTAGTCCCACCCATTTTATTTGATTTCATTCAACGATTGATCAAAATTATATGTAATTAATTGGATGCAATTGGATCTCAAATATTGATATTGTATTGATATGTAAGGATTCAGACTAATGAATTTGTCCGTTTGTATTCATGCTTGGATTAATGCGGGAGAATGATAAAGAAAAGGACCCCAATCCAAGAATTTTCAAACGAGATTCATAAAAAAATGGATTAGGGGTGGGGTCGGGTATATATAATTTAATGGGTTATAAGCCAAATCTTCTGTATGTTTCAAAGAATGATTCTATTCTAGAATCGGGGTGAATATAAGATGTTCATTTTTGGTTTACGTTATGGAAGAAAGCCATGTATATGTGATATTAGATATTTACCAGTTCTATATGAATATATCTTATCGACTTTCTTTCTTACCCCACCGTGAATTTAGATAGGAATTACAATAGAAGTCCTTCCGCTTCGTCTGGGCCGAATGAATAAACAGATGAAATCAAGCATATAGAAGAGAAAGAGTGCAGAATTGAAAGAACGGTTCATAACAAATAAATGAAATGGAAGAAAGAACTAGGTCCTTATGGATTGATTATGTGGATTGATTATGGATTGATAAAGACTCCATGGATAGGAAAAACGCGAGATCGAAGCAGTTCTGCTCATTCAATAATCTCATTATTTTAGTAGTTCATAGTTATTTCGACTGGATGGATCTTAGGAATAATATAATAAGTCATAATTAATTAGTTGCTTGTATCATTAACCATTTCTTTATTTTTATGCGAGGAGCTTACCATGAATCCACTGATTTCTGCTGCTTCCGTTATTGCTGCTGGATTGGCTGTAGGGCTGGCTTCTATTGGACCTGGAGTTGGTCAAGGTACTGCTGCGGGTCAAGCCGTAGAAGGTATCGCGAGACAACCAGAGGCAGAGGGTAAAATACGAGGTACTTTATTGCTTAGTCTGGCTTTTATGGAAGCTTTAACAATTTATGGACTGGTCGTGGCATTAGCGCTTTTATTTGCAAATCCCTTTGTTTAATCCTAGAAATCTGAAAGTCTTTGTTTTGTCTTTCTTATTTTATTACCTTGGATTTGCCACTTGATTTTTCTAATTATATCAATATTTCATTCCTACATTAACATATTCGTTGAGATAATACCCCGTGGGAAGGACTAATTTGAGGATCAGGAATTAGCGGATCCACTCGCTTTCTTCCTTCCCGTTCTTAGTCCAACGGAACCTTTTTTTCAATAAGCGTTGCAACAAATGAGGTATTTCACAATTGATACGAGACCTGGGACCTAATTCTACTAAGTATTTTCTTGTTATTTTTTTGGAACTTCAATTTAATATATTGATTAATATATTGAAGAGATATTGAGAAAATTGAAGAGATATTGAGAAAAAAGTAAATTAATAAAAAAAAAATAAATCAAATTCAAATAAAAAAGGGAAAAGTAATACAAAAAGAACTCCGTTCAATTTTAGTCCTATCTATAAGAGGAGATCATATGAAAAATGTAACCGATTCTTTCGTTTCCTTGGGTCACTGGCCATCCGCCGGGAGTTTCGGATTTAATACCGATATTTTAGCAACAAATCCAATAAATCTAAGTGTAGTCCTTGGTGTATTGATTTTTTTTGGAAAGGGAGTGTGTGCGAGTTGTTTATTTCAAGAATAAGCTGGATCTAACCAGCTGCGCTTTATTCTTTATAACTAGGAAAGGAAGGTGCACGATCTCGCGAATTACTTCTGAATAAATTCAGAAATCATATGTACGAACCATAGCATTTCGTGATTCATTGGTAAATAAACTTTGATTCTCTATCAACCAATAATATGGGACCCTAAACATGGTTAAAACTAAATTATTTGAAGTCCGGGCGCAACATTGGTGTTCTTTCTACCACTATGTTAGTATGGAGATGGTTTCAAAATGAATAGTTGCATTTTATCCGATATAGAACACTCATATCGATAAAAAGATTTGAACCTTTTACTGGAAAAATGGAAATCCCATCCTTTTTTTATCCAATGCGGAATCGACGACCTATGTATAAAGTAAGCGGAATTTTTTGGATTTGAAGAAAAAGAAAGAACATTCAAATAGAAATAAAAAAAAAAGAAACAACTTTGCCGATAATTACAGATTTTTTGTCTGGTCGGAAGAGTCCTCCTAATATTCTGGTCTTGGATCAACGATCCGTTTCAATATTTTGGAATCCGAACATAGAAGAGAGGATAAGCTCATTACCTAAATAAAAAAGAGATAAGATATGGGAATTTCCCATAAGTAAGTGAGCGTGAGAGCCAAATGAATCGAAAGATTCATGTTTGGTTCGGGAAGAGATCATGGAATTTCAAAAATTAATGGGAAGATAATCTACTTTCATTAAGTGATTTATTAGATAATCGAAAACAGAGAATCTTGAGTACTATTCGAAATTCAGAAGAGCTACGCGAAGGGGCCATTGAAAAGCTGGAAAAGGC